ACATATTCAAAAAAAAGTGAAACCTTGTATCTTTTTTTTTTTAAAAAAAAAAAAGTACCATTTTCAGATTAAGATTATTTAATCGAGTGTTTGACTATTTAATTGTCGCACAAAAAAGCTTTTTGAATTCCCGGTAGAAAGAGACTTCGCTAAGGAAAAAGCTTTCAACGCTGCCCAATATACCTTCCTTTTCCAAATGTTTTTACGAATACGTTTTTTTGAGATAGAAGTACGTTTTTTTGGAACTGCCATGAAAAATTTGAAAAAGTTATTCATTTCTCTAGTTGAATGTGAAAGACATCTATTGGTCAAACAATTCCATTTTTTCTTTTTTTTTATATCTCTGTCTATTTTCGTCATGCTCTATTTATACATGTAACAAAATACACCAAAAAGTTCAAAAAAACCAATTCTTACCTAACAAATTCCAAATTCTTTAAATTACTGTAGTCTTTTATTAGTTGGTCAAGCTCAAAAGAAAAATAAAAGAGCGAGTACACATTTTTTTTATTTTCAAATTCGAATTAAACTAGTAGTTAATCAAAGGATACATGATTTTCTAAAAGTCATCTTAGTAATTTCGTCTTTTCTTTTAAGTCTATTTCTTCTCCCTGGTATTGAAACAAAAGTGTGGGATATTCTAGCGTTTTCTACAAAGAAAAAGAAATGTCTTTTATTCGAATGGAAAATAATCAGTTCTACCATGAATTAGTTAATGATTATGAATAAACGAACTAAAAAAAAAAAGAACTAGTTCTTTTTGTGGGGGGCCAGTTTTGATATGGATCATCCTATTATTTATATCAAAATAAAGTAATGTATTAACTACTCTATTTTGGTATAATTATTTGCTCTATGGATATAAATTATCGTAATACGTAATAATAATTGAATTTTTTTCTGCATTTTCCTAAAAATCTTACTTAAAATTCAATATTAATAAAATGAATTAGTGTGTTATTTCATTATTAAATATAAATAGTAACTTGATCATATTCATATCATTTGACCAATTCGAACTTCTTGATTTGAATATTTGAAGTATTGGGTAAAGAAGAAAGATTCAGAATAATTAGGAATAGAAAAGTCTATTTAAGTTTTCCATATCTTGATTTTTTATTGAACCTATAAAAAGATATAAGAGCCGGTGAATTAGAAAGAATTAATTAAAAATAAAAAGGTTTTTTTATGGAATATACATATCAATATTCATGGATTATCCCCTTCATTCCACTTCCAGTTCCTATGTTAATAGGAGTGGGACTTCTCCTTTTTCCAACGGCAACAAAAAATCTTCGCCGTATGTGGGCTTTTCCTAGTATTTTATTGTTAAGTATAGTTATGATACTTTCGGTCTATCTATCTATTCAGCAAATAAATAGAAGTTTTATCTATCAATATGTATGGTCTTGGACCATTAATAATGATTTTTCTTTAGAGTTCGGTCACTTAATCGATCCACTTACTTTTATTATGTTAATATTAATTACTACTGTTGGAATTTTGGTTCTTTTTTATAGTGACAATTATATGTCTCATGATCAAGGATATTTGCGATTTTTTGCTTCTATGAGTTTTTTCAATACTTCCATGTTGGGATTAGTTACTAGTTCGAATTTGATCCAAATTTATATTTTTTGGGAATTAGTTGGAATGTGTTCTTATCTATTAATAGGTTTTTGGTTCACACGACCTAGTGCGGCGACTGCTTGCCAAAAAGCGTTTGTAACGAATCGTGTAGGCGATTTTGGTTTATTATTAGGAATTTTAGGTCTTTATTGGATAACCGGTAGTTTTGAATTTCGGGATTTGTTCCAAATATTCAATAACTTGATTTCTAATAATGAGGTTCCTTTTTTATTTCTTACTTTGTGTGCCTTTCTTTTATTTGCCGGTGCAGTTGCTAAATCGGCACAATTCCCCTTTCATGTATGGTTACCTGATGCCATGGAAGGCCCTACTCCTATTTCGGCTCTTATACATGCCGCTACTATGGTAGCAGCGGGCATTTTTCTTGTAGCTCGACTTCTTCCTCTTTTTATAATCATACCTTACATAATGAATTTCATATCTTTAATAGGTATAATAACAGTATTATTAGGAGCTACTTTAGCTCTTGCTCAAAAAGATATTAAAAGAGGTTTAGCTTATTCTACAATGTCTCAATTGGGTTATATGATGTTAGCTCTAGGTATGGGGTCTTATCGAGCCGCTTTATTTCATTTGATTACTCATGCTTATTCGAAAGCATTGTTGTTTTTAGGATCCGGATCTATTATTCATTCAATGGAAGCTATTGTTGGATATTCTCCAGATAAAAGTCAGAATATGGTTCTTATGGGAGGTTTAAAAAAGCATGTACCAATTACAAAAAATGCTTTTTTAGTAGGTACACTTTCTCTTTGTGGTATTCCCCCCCTTGCTTGTTTTTGGTCCAAAGATGAAATTCTTAATGCTAGTTGGTTGTATTCACCTATTTTCGCAATAATAGCTTGTTCTA